AGAAATGAAATAATATTTAATATAAAGAAACAAAGCAGGAAACACTGTTCGGTATATTAATCCGTATAAATATATATAAAATTTGGGAGGCAAGGACATCACATTGGGATCCGCATTTTATAAAACACAACGGGGATATGGCGAAATAGGTAGACGCTACGGACTTAATTGGCTTGAGCCTTAGTATGGAAACCTACTAAGTGAAAACTTTCAAATTCAGAGAAACCCTGGAATTAAAAAAGGGGCAATCCTGAGCCAACTCCTTTTTTTGTCTCCCTTTTTCAAAAGACAAAAAGGATTCAGAAAGCACGAATAAAACAGGATAGGTGCAGAGACTCAAAGGAAGCTGTTCTAACAAATGGGGTTAATTGTGCTGTGTTGTTATAAGACTTCTTCTGTCTCAATTGCAATCCCAGAACAAAGGGTAAAGAATATACGTACTGAAATTTTTAATGACAACCCGAATCTGTTCTGTATTGTTTTTTAGAGATATTATTTATATTATTCAAATTTTTAATAGAGTTTAAAGTAATTAATTTATATATATAAATTAATTCAATATTGATCTATATTATAGATTTAGAATATGAAATAAAAAAGAGCAATAATTGTTATGGATCAAATCTGAGTTGAAATCGAAATAAAATATTGATTCATCAAAACACTCGCACTCGCTCCATAGTCTGATAGATCTTTTTAAGAATTTATTAATCGGATGAGAATAAAGATAGAGTCCCGTTCTACATGTCAATACTGACAACAATGAAATTTATAGTAAGAGGAAAATCCGTCGACTTTAAAAATCGTGAGGGTTCAAGTCCCTCTATCCCCAAAAGCTTATTTCACTCCCTAACTAGTTATCCTTTTTTGCATTAGCGTTTTGATTTGAAGGTCGTTATGTTCCTCCCCTTTTTTCAATTTCAAATAGGGAGCGTTTTTCTCTTATCACAAATCTTATGATATATATGATAAATGGACAAAAAAATAGCTTTGATTTGAGCAAGTAGTACTCAGTTGAGTAATTCAAAATCCATAATTTTGACATTATTTTATTACTTGTTTTCTTTTTTAAAACTTAAAGTAAAATTATATACAAAGGTCTTCTTTTCGAAGACCCACGAAATTCCGTTACCTCTATAAGACTTTGTAATACTTTTCATTTGACTAATTGACACAGACCCAACCTATCTCGTAAAATGGGGAGATGGTGCACCAGTAAACGGTCGGGATAGCTCAGCTGGTAGAGCAGAGGACTGAAAATCCTCGTGTCACCAGTTCAAATCTGGTTCCTGGCACATGATTCATTTTTTGATGAATCTATTTTTTATTCTAAAACAAGAACTCTAAATTGACGAAGATAGATCGATATATTTTAATGAGATCATGACACATTAAGTAAGTTTTTTCGCTAGTTCGCGTGCGAAATACCCCATCTATTTTTTAGATAGACGGGGGATAGACAGTTTAGAATTTTTTTTTTTTTTATCTTTTTTTGGTCATAATAATATTATGTTTCCGCTTATGCAAAATAGATATTAAGACTTCATATATATTCCAAAAGGTTAAATTTGTTAATTGAAATCCCCAAACAAAAAATGGAAAGTAGAGTCTAGAAGAGTTAAAGGATAAAAAAAGATAAGCTTCATCTTAGATCCAGTCGAAATAAAATAGGATTAACTTGAATATAATCGATTTCTAGATTCAAATTTTTGCCTTTCCTCATACCTTCTATGACTTTAGAGAACCTGTCTAAGTAAGTATAAATAATTCAAGTATTAAAGTATGCGCGATACAAAGTTCAGGATACAGAACTTTTGAGTTCATTCTATATGGCTCTTAGCTCATTCAAAAAAACTTTTGAGAATCTCAATCTCAAAAAATGGTTCATTTTTCTTTTATTTTTTTATCCATCCAGAATATGAACGGGACATCCATTATGCAATTACTCCGTTTGATCTAGAACATAGAAATTTTAGATATCTCATACTGTAGAAGTCAATTTTGGTTTGTTATCATTCAATTCAATAAGCATCTTGTATTTCATAAAAATTGGGTACAATATAATCCTTACGTAAGGGCCATCCTACCCAACTTTCAGGCATTAAAATACGTTTTAGGCGCGGATGATTATCATACGAAATTCCCAACATATCATAAGATTCCCTTTCTTGAAAATCCGCGCTTTTCCAAACCCAGAAAACGGACGGAATTCTAGGATTACTCCTTGGAGCAAATACTTTTATGCAGACTTCTTCCGGTTGATCCGCACCATACTCCAGTCTTGTAAGATGATACACACTAGATAACAGCCCTCCTGGCGCTGCGTCATAGGCACATTGAGAACGTAGATAATTGTAACCATATACATATAAAATGACAGCAATGGAATGCCAATCTTCGGGCTTAATTTGTAAAGTCTCTATTCCTTGGTAATCGAAGCCCAAAGATCTATGAACTAGCCCGTGTTTGACTAGCCAAGCAGACAAACGACCCTGCATCT